AGACGAAGCAACATTTCATTGATACATTCTTCTTTGTTTCTGAATTCTTTATGCAATTCGAAATTACGACAGAAAAAAAATGTAAAATTCTTGAGTAGTCTACCTCCCTTCGAACGAGGAATCCTCTAAAAGAAAATTTTTAATAAAAAAAAGGAATATCCTCGAATTCATAAGAGATTTCTTTGTCTATGTATCATACCATTTGATCTTTTAGGTCAAGACGTCACCTCGACGGTTATGCCACGATGTCTTTAAGCCTATATGCGATAGATAGACTTCGGCAATCATGATATATTATATTTTATTCTTTGAACTTAATTATAAGTTCTTAAAAAAATAAAGAGATGAAATAATGAATTCCACAAAAAAATAATTTTTTTTTTTCACAAGGTACAAAATAAATATTTATTTGTTACTGAATTGACCATAGACCAATTCCCTTATGGATTTGGGAGTATTCAATACACCCATGAATTCTGAGCTTCATGTTACTCATCCCAAGAGACATGCCAGATAGAGGACATTCCAATTGAATTGAATGGAATGACAGTTTATCATTTGAAATCTGTACAATAAGCATTTTTATCAAATCACACATCGCCGTATACTAGACCTTCTAATTCTTTAAGAGGTTTATCTAAAAGGCTCGCAATATAACTAGGAAGACGTTTCAAATACCACACATGGGTTACTGGACATGCTAGTTTTATATACCCCATTTGATATCTACGTACCCGAGAATCAACAAATTCTACTCCGCATTGTTCACAAAATTTTGGTTGGTCTTTTTTATCTCCGATTACTCGATAATTTCCACAAGCACAAATCCCACTTTTTATAGGCCCAAAAATTCGTTCACAAAATAATCCATCTTTTTCAGGCTTATTGGTTTTGTAATGAAGAGTATAGGGTTTTGTTACCTCTCCAACAATTTCTCCATTAGGTAGGATTTTTTTTGCCCAAGCACTTATTTGTTCAGGAGAAACTGATCCAATTCGAAGGTGTTGATGTTTATACTGATCAATCATAGAATAAAATTTCTGATTCAGTCCAATTAAACTTCCTTCCTTTGAATCTGGAAGTCTTTCTCAGATACAAGGAAATGATTCAGTTCCAGAGCCAAAGATCGTAGTTCTCGAACGAGCAATCGAAAAGATTCTGGAGCATCCACAGGTTTAGGTATTGTTCCTCCCATAATCGTAGTTCTGAGTACTTCTTGACGACCTTTAATATGATCAGATTTATAAGTCAGCATCTCTTGTAAAATATGAGCAACACCGAACCCCTCGAGCGCCCAAACCTCCATTTCGCCTACCCGTTGTCCTCCTTGTTTCGCCCTTCCTTTAAGGGGTTGTTGTGTAACAAGTGCATAATGTCCAGTGGAACGTCCATGTATTTTATCATCAACTTGATGAATTAATTTCAAGATATAAGGCTTTCCTATTAGAACAGGCTGTTCAAAAGGATTCCCTGTTCTTCCATCAAATAGTCCGCTCTTTCCCGGATACTCGGGTTCAAATATCCATGGATTCGATGTTTGTTTACTGGCTTCATATAATTCAGAAAACACAAGTTTTCTGGAAGCCTCCTGTTCATATCTCTCATCAAAAGGTGCTATTCGATAATGTCTATTTAGCATACTCCCAGCTAATCCGAGTGAACATTCCAATATCTGTCCTACATTCATTCGTGAGGGTACCCCTAATGGGTTGAAGACCATATCAACGGGTCTTCCATCTTGCAAATAAGGCATATCCTGTCTAGACAAAATCTTTGAAACGATACCTTTATTTCCATGTCTCCCGGCCACTTTATCACCGACTTTAATTTCACGTTTCTGTGAAATATATATATGAATCGTTTCTGGATTATAGCTAGAACCTGCTTTTTTTTGGATCCATCTCACATCAATAACTCGGCCCCTACCACCTATAGGTAGTTTTAGACAAGTTTCCTTTGAGGTCGATACCTGAATCCCAAGTATAGCTCGTAATAATCTATCTTCCGGAGCATATGAGGATTCTTTCTCCATTTGAGGCGTTAATTTACCCACTAAAATATCGCCCGTTTCTACCCAAGATCCCAGAATCACAATTCCATTTTTGTCTAAATTTCGGAGTAAATGGGCTTCTAGATGAGGAATTTTATTAGTGATTCTTTCAGGACCGTGGCTTGTCACATGAGTCTGAATTTCATATTTACGTATGTGAAAAGAAGTATAAATATCTTCATAGACCAGACGTTCACTAATGAGTACAGCATCTTCAGAATTGTAACCTTCCCATGGCATATAAGCTACTAATACGTTTTTTCCCAAAGCGAGTTCACCGCCAACAGTAGCAGCACCATCTGCTAAAATTTGTCCCTTTTTTACGCATTTACCTTTATGAACCTGGGATTTTTGATGCATGCAAGTATTTTTGTTGGAACGTTGATATATAATTAATGGAATACTTAGAGCATTCCCATTTCCAAATAAAATGATCTTGTCAGTATCGTTATAAACGATCTTTCCTGCGTGTTCGGCTATAGCGGGAACTCCTGAATCTAAGGCCACTTGGCGTTCCAATCCAGTTCCAACAATGCATTTTTCGGACCGAGAAAGAGGAACTGCTTGACGTTGCATATTCGAACTCATTAAAGCTCGATTCGCATCATTATGCTCGATAAAAGGAATCAGGGAAGCTCCAATAGAAAAATATTGGAAGGGAAAAATACTTCGAAGATGAACCTGTTCCCATGCAATAGTTAGAAATTCTTGACGGTATCGAGCTGGAACAATCTGCTCCTCCTGAATACCTCGATTCAGTGCTAAAAAATTTCCCGTCGCTACCATATAGTATTCATCTCTAGTTGGTGATAAATAAAGCATTCGTATTCGTTTTGATCTCTCAGAAATTTCAAAAAATGGACTTTCTATAGACCCCCAACGACCAATCTTTGCGTGAATTGCCAAGGATCCAATAAGCCCTACATTGATTCCTTCCGAGGTGTCAATTGGACAAATGCGTCCATAGTAACTAGGATGGATATCCCGTATCTTAAAACTAGCAGTTCGCCCCGTCAATCCCCCAGGACCCAAATAACTCACTTTTCTCCCATGAACTATTTGGGTCAATGGATTGGTTCGATCTAAAACTTGAGATAATGGGTGTAATCCAAAAAACGATTCATAAGTGGTTGTTAATGGAGTTGAAGTCACTAAATTCTGAGGAGTCGGTATCAATTTATATCGAATTGCTCCAGATATCGTTCCTAGAATTATATTTTCTAAACGAACGAGAGCCAATCCAAATTGATCTTGTAATAGATCTGCTACGGAACGAATACGTTTATTTTTCAAATGATTCATATCGTCAAGTGTACCCATTCCAAATTTCATTCCAATCAAATGATCCGCAGCTGTCAATATATCTCGAGGTAACAAAAATGTATTGTTCTCGGGTATATCAATATTCAGTCTTCGGTTCATATTTCGGCGACCAATCCCTCCTAATTCACATCTTTGTTGAAAAAATTTTTTTTGTAATTCCATACATAAAGATTCAGGAAATATGGGATCTCCGCCTACACAAGCAAATTGTCGATAAAACTCCAAAATGGCATTTTCTTTTGACCCTATTTTTTCTTCCTCCTTTTCATTGAGGAAAGACATAAAAATTTCGGGGTAGCAAACGTTCTCAAGAATTTCGCTTAAATTCGAACCCATAGCTGATGATAGAACTAGAATAGATATTTTCTGTTTCCTACTTACACGAGCCCATATCCTTGCTTTTCTATCAATTTCTAACTCTAATCTTCCCCCCCAATCTGATATTATTGTGCCGGTATAGACTGAAATTCCGTTATGGTCCAACTCTGAACGATAATAGATACCAGGGCTTTGCAATATTTGATTGATTACAATTCTGTATATTCCATTTACTATAGAAGTTCCCAGGGAATTCATTAGAGGAATGTTTCCAATAAAAATAATTTGTTCTTGGATATCCCTACAGTTTTTCCAAATTAATCCCGCGGATACATATAATTCAGAGGAATATGTAAGTGATTCATATACAGCATCTTTTTCTTTGATCGAGGGTTCTACCAATTGATATGTTTCCACAAATAACTCAAATTCAATTTCTTGATCCGTATCTTCAATTTTTGGAAACTTAAAAAGTTCTTCTGTTAAGCCCCGATCAATGAATCTACAAAACCCTTCAAATTGTATTTGATTCAATCCGGGTAGTGTAGACATTCCTTCATTCCCAACCCCAAGCATTTTCAATTTCCCCATTTTTTTTTTTTAGAAAATATCCCATGATTTGCTGTCATTCTTCATTGAATCACATGAATCGATTTAGCAATAATGGAATTTCTGGTCTTTTTACTTTACTGAATCACATGAAATTTTACCTAACTACGTCTATGAAATACCTATTATGAAAACAGGAGATTTTATACTCAAATTGAAATTTGCAACAAAACAAACAAATAGAATCTAACTTGTAATATAAATCGAAACAAATTGATAAATTTCACCTAGACTTGGGGTGGGGTATTTTATAGTAGTAGTATAGTATAGTATGTTATTACATAATTCTAATTCGATTGATACCCCAAAAAATGAATTCAGGATTTGTTCGGCTCCATGAGATAAAGATATCCAAAATAAAATAATAAGAAAAAATATACAATTTATTTTTATTTTTTTTTTTCGAATTTGAGAATACGATTGCAGTGCATAAAAAGACTTGGATTTATTAAACATGCATAGATCTAACTTCAGCTATAGCTATCTCTATATGTCTCTTACTTTATTGCAGTCCTATTTGTTCGGGACAGTCCATGTTATGTTAATTTATTTTTTCTATTCATTCATTAATCTATTTAATGAAAAATTGGCAAAAAAATGAAAGCACGAGAATGTATCGAAAATTCCCTATAATATAGGTATGTGTAACAACAAAAATGCATGTTCTGGGGTTGACATATATTAAAAGTTGCTATTATAATTGAAATAGAGAAGGATTAAAAAACAAAAAAAAAAAAAAGAATTTTAGAAACCCATTTTTGTTTTTTTGAGAGGAGGAGGGGTATTCAGATATATTTTTTTTTTGTATTATTTTGGCGATATGGCCGAGTGGTAAGGCGGGGGACTGCAAATCCTTTTTCCCCAGTTCAAATCCGGGTGTCGCCTGATCGATAAGAGAATTCAAATAGTTTATTTCGTTTTGTTGATATAGAAAACTTTTTCTTTTTTTTCATCGGTTGTAAATATTTTCGTCTCAGATTCAAGGAAAAATTCATTAGAGGGGTGAAAAGGAATAGATCAATCTTGAAATGATAGTCCTTTTATTTCACTACTATTGTCGTGTCCATCTACTTTGGGGGTCTTTAATTAGATTGGATAGGCATAGGTCGGACGGGGAATATAATTCCATTTTAAGTTAGGGAAGGTGTTGAAGAAAAACCTTGTATACAAACTTATGGTAAAGTAGATGAACGCTTCTTCATTTATTCCATATTAGTTAGATTAATGAAATTGAATATCTAATTAGATTTGTTTTTTTTTTTATTATTATATAATAATATTAATAAAAAAATCCAATTCAAAAAGAATCCATTTTTTTTTGTAATCTCTAGTAAAAGAATTTTAGAGGATGTTTTCCAATTGTTTTAGAGAACGAATCGGGAAACAATCAAATGGAAATAAGAGATGCAAATAAGAGTCTGAGTATGCCAAGAAATCTATCTTGATTCTATTCTATATTTTTTATTTTTGACTCTGTACCGGCGATTCCACTATTATGATAAGATATTATCAAATTTTTAGTGAAAAATAAAAACGAAAATAATACAAGAAAAATTAGTAAACAATAATAATAAAATTTCTTCATATTGATAGAGATAGGAGACAAAATTTACATGGATATAGTAAGTCTTGCTTGGGCTGGTTTAATGGTAGTTTTTACATTTTCCCTTTCCCTTGTAGTATGGGGAAGAAGTGGACTCTAAGAGGACTACTAATTGAGTTAAGGGATCAAAATGTCTCAATTATTTTATAGCTAAGTTCTTCCATTTTTTAACTATTGAATTTTGTTATTTTATTAATACTAATTAATGAAATTCGATACTACATTTTGAAACTCTATTGTATTCCAGTGGTGTAATATAATATTAAAAAAAAAAAAATACTCTTTAAATCAAACAAATATTTGAATTGTTCCCATCCTATTGTCCCGGGAATACAGATAATTGGAAACGGATTACTACTCCAAACTTAATTCTTTTTAAGATTTATATTTCAATGAACTGGTTACCACCAATCTTTTCTAAATATGAAAAACTTTTTCATCGAATCCCCTGATCAGTTGTCAATTATTTAATCAATTCATTTTTAAGTATTATTATATATTTATCGAGATTATTAAATTATTAAAAGAATGTGAAATCTAAAAATTCAAAGAATAAAAAAGTATTTTTGATTATTTCAGATTGATTGGAACCAATACAAATATAATAGATTAGATCAAACAAAGAAAAAATGTGGACACTATGGAATTGACATTCTATAGATATACCCATATGAAAAGAAATATTTAAATGGGTCCATCCATATTAAACTTCTTTTTTTTTTTAAGTAAAACATTCCACTTTTACCATACCGTAATAGGATAGTATAGTAGAAAGAAATAGATTTGATTTCTTTCTACTATACTATATGGATTTCATAGAATTCTGCTGATTGTAGTCTGATCATTTTATTTAAAAGAATTTAAAAAAAGAAAGACCCGAAATGGAAACCCTTTTTTCTTTATTCAATCATTGTCATCGCATTGATAAGAAATAAGAAATCAGAAGTCATGTTTAATGAAAATTAGTCACTTTGACTTACCGTTTTTACGTAAATTATAAGTAAAAAGGCAGTAGGAACTAGAATGAAGAGTGCAGTAGCTATAAATGCGAGAATATTGACTTCCATAATCTCTATGTTTTCTTTCTCTTTTATTTCTAATAAATACTTCGGGATTTAATCCCATAGAAATGAAAAATCTTTCGTCAGTAAATTCAGTGGTATAAATTTTATCTCGATGATATAAAATCGGATCAATATCACGAATAACAATATCTGAGCTATCAAATCAATTCATCGTCGAGAATTAACTAGTATAACATAGGAAGATCCTTTATCCATACCAAAAAAAAAAAAAAATTACTTTGCTGATGCAATGAAAAATTCCTTTTTCTTTCTTCGTCCGAACCTTTACCTTAAACTAAAAAAGAAAAATGAGATTTTTTTTATTCCCTTTCACATACGAAATCAATTGATATTTTTTGGATTTGTATCCATCGGGACTGACGGGACTCGAACCCGTAGCTTCCGCCTTGACAGGGCGGTGCTCTGACCAATTGAACTACAATCCCAGGGAAAAAGTTGTATAGCATACATATTCTTACTATTTCATTCAAACCCTTTGTTTTTCTATTTTAGATCCCTGTACTGTAACTGAAAGAGGCAGACTTATATATTGATATTTTTATGGGTCTGCACTTTAGCGAGATCGACACGGATTATTCGCAATCCGTTGCTTATTGCTAACTTGATTGAAAAATAAATCAATCAAGCAAGAAACAAAAAAGACTTTTTTTTTACTTTAATCCTTTCCTAAGACTTTATACTTTTAAATCCCGATAGGAATTTTTCAAAATCTGAATTTGTGGAAAAAATAAGGAATATGGAAAAAAGAAATAGCACTCGAGATTTTATTCTTCTGTATGGGAGCCCATTGGTGATTTTCAGAGAACACCAAATGGGTTATATCATTTCATGGTGGATCAGCTAATTTTTGGGCCGAGCTGGATTTGAACCAGCGTAGACATATTGCCAACGAATTTACAGTCCGTCCCCATTAACCGCTCGGGCATCGACCCAGGAAGAATCCATTTTAGTCTTTATTGAGAATCCCTGATCAATTTCCTCTTGTAGTACCCTACCCCCAGGGGAAGTCGAATCCCCGTTGCCTCCTTGAAAGAGAGATGTCCTAAACCACTAGACGATGGGGGCATACTGGCCCGACCTCCATTCTACTACGTTCATACATAGTATGAACAGTTTTTTGAAATTGTCAATATAATGGAATGATATGATTCGATCAGAAGGATCTTTCATAATTCCTTAAAATATCATTTAGATTTCGAAATTGTTCATTCCAATCACCAATCTATAAAAAAATAATGCGAAAGAAAACACAAGAAAGAGAGAATCCTTTCAGGGAATGATTGATTTTCTGGAACAGGCGCGGCATTAACACCCCATTTCTTTCACTTTCATTCAGTGTTAAGAAAATGTATCAATGAAATGAATTTTGTGTTATGATGAAGATGATTTCAATTCGAATCGGTTTTGGGAAAATCCATTCCATTGATATTTATCAAATCCAATATCAAAAAATCATTTTTTTAACTATACTCACTAGGTAAATCCAATTTATTGTTCGTTAAAAAGTTGCTATGTAGAAAAAATAGATCTATTCTATATAGATAATTTGAGTATATGCAGTAACAAATAGATGTACTAAACTCATATCCATATTGGATAGTTCCTTATTCGGGAATTGACGCAAATGGAGCCCCTTTAACTCAGTGGTAGAGTAACGCCATGGTAAGGCGTAAGTCATCGGTTCAAATCCGATAAGGGGCTTTTTTGTCAAAAAATGACAACAGTAGTATTCCGATTTGAAGGAAGAATAGAGATATTCTTGATATTTGTAAGAAGTTTCTCTTTGTAAAAAAAAAAAAAAACTAAGGAATAGTTGAATTTCATTAAAAAATCGACTTTTTATTCTATTAAATTATTGTTATCATTCGAATAGAGTAAACTCATTCTAGTTAGAAACTGAAAGAGTATTCTTTTCTATATATATATTTTTAGACTGTGATATTTCCTTTAATTGTAAGATATTCCTATCTTCTTTTCTATTATTCCAATCAAAAAATGGGAAAGATTCTAAAAAAAAGTAAGTGGACCTAACCTATTGAATCATAACTATATCCACTATTCTGATATTCGAATTGGATAGAAATGAAATTGGAACAGTGGATCTTTTTTGTTTTTAATATCTCTTTAGTTCGGACTCCGCAAGAATCTGTCAATATTTCGGAATAAATCGATACTCCTCTTCTCCACGCAGAGGGGTTTATTCTATTCTAAGTTCCAACATATAAGTCATTTTACGTTAAAAATATTTTTTTTTTTCCGAATACAAGAAAAGATCAAATTACATTTCTATTATTTCTTTAAGATATGAGATATCTATAAAAAAAATAGAAAAAGCCATCAAATCATGACTTCGAGTATCAAATATTTAATTTTTTATCTATGCATACTAGATTTTTAAACCAATTAATGGACGAAACTTTCACTTAGAATCTATTATTTTTAATAAAACTCCATACAATATTAAAAAATATGATCGATAGAGAAAATAGATAGATAAAAAAAGATTCGAATTTCTTACCTCGATCTGAAAAAAAGGTATACTTTGTAATTTTTTTAATCTGAACGAAAGAAAAATACAACTAAAGAAGACCATAAAAGAAATTAAAGTAAAATAGAAAGTAAAAATAGGATCCTATAGTAGTTTCCTAGACATATAAATTAGAAGAATATATAAAACTTTTTTTTTTATTTCACGAACAAGATTCAAGAATAATATTATTTGCTAAAAGGAGAGTAGTATGTCTGGGGATCTGCTGGTAACAAAAGTGAGAAAAGCGATCATTTCATTTGTTTCTGGAATAGTTCTTTAAAAAATTTATTTATCGGATTTACGAGTCATAAGACAATTGCCGCGTCATGACTTAGGGAATTTTTTAGAATAGAAAGGAATAACCCGATTAAGTTAATGGATTTGACCTAACGACAAAAAAAGTATTTTTCTATTCGAAACCCAGTAGAAAAGAAGGGACAGTCTTCGCGAAATCATATCATATATAAAATGAAAAAATCCTC